AATTAAAAAAAATAATATACGAGTCACCACTCCCTCCCTTATTTTTGTTTTATTTCTTTAATTGAAATTTATTTAATTAGAATGAAGTTCCTTAAAAACCTCCGCCTTCTTTAAAATATCATGAACAGTTCCTGTGGGTTGAGCGCCTTTTTCAAGGAAATGTAGAATAGCAGGAACATTTAAATAAGTTTCATTCTTTATCGGATCATAAAAACCTACGTTCCGAAGATCTCTTCCTTCTCTTCGGGATCGAACATCAATTGCAACGATTCGATAGACGGCTCATTGGGATAGATGTAGATGAAAAATACCCCCCCCCTAGAAACGTATAGGAAGTTTTCTCCTCGTACGGCTCAAGAAAAAATGATTCGAAGTTATTTCTATGTATAGAATAGTATAGAATTCTAATGGCAAATGGGTCCATAAAATCATCAAATCAACTAGGCTATGATTTATGATTTAAGTCCCATTTTCTTCTTTCTTCCTGAAAAAGAAAAAAATCATTTGTACTCATAACTCAAGTTTGATAACTCTCAAATAGCTCAAAGAAAAATCCTTAGGCATTTATTTCATTTATTGAGTGGTCTCTAACCCCCTTTTTGTTTGTCTCGTTTTAAAAAAACGGAATTCTTCATTCTGACCCAGTTATAGTTATTGAGACAATTCAAACGGTGTTTCCTTGTTCTGGGATCCTTTATCTTTATTTTGAATCATTAGGTTTAGACATTACTTCGGCGATCCTTCATCCTTTCAAAACGGCAGCAACATACCCTTTTTGTGATTTCTTTCTATCAAAGAATCATATGAACGGTGGATTCCCGAACGATACACTTTGGATCGAAAGAGTTTTATCAATTCCAACAATTTTTTCTTTTTGGGTGGAAACTTGCTTGAATTGAATTCTTTCGATTTATATATCAAAGATATACTTACGAAGTTGTTCCAATTTATTGATTGGCATTAACCCTAGATCCCTGCCCCCGAGAAATGAATCAATACTTTCTACTCGAGCTACATCATGTACTATTTACTTTACATTACAACCAAACAAAAAAGAGAGGTTCTAGTGGAGCAGAATAGACGATGTCGAGTCAAGAGCACCTTCATTCCTATATAAAATGATGGATGTAAGAATCCACAATGGATCGTGTTCTTCAAGTCGCACGTTGCTTTCTACCACATCGTTTCAAACGAAGTTTTACCATAACATTATTCCTCTAAGTTGGAACCGGTATGGAAATGATTCAATATTCAATTATGGAATCAAGAATAGTCATTGGTTCAGTCGGTACATAGTAATCTAGATTTTTTCTCTTCTATTCTTCTATATGGATCTATATAGATGGATAGATATTTTTCTGAAGAAATCACAACAAGGATTCAACTTAACTCGATATTTGATTATACGAATACAACATTTTTTTATAAAAAAAAAAAAAATAACATAAATAAGACGAATAAATAAGTTTTTTTTTATTGCATCTTCAAGTGACTCAATAGTAGATATTTATCAATCTTACACTTCTTCAAGTACCAAAGATTCAACTCCTAAGGAATCATTCAAAATGATTTTAAAATTTTTATATTTATAATTGAATAAGGGAAGGAATCACAAATTTTTTCACAAAAATAAAAAGACCATTGTCACCGAAATAGAACGATAAGAATACATATAAGCTAAACATTTCCTCATTTTATATGCATTTTTTTATTTGATTTGATTTGAACCGTATGTAGTAGTTCTGTAATCTTGCCATACAATAAAACAATAAAGTGAATAAAATGGCTGACTCACTCAGGTCTGTTAATATAGATTTACAATTATTCATTAGAGCCAAACAAGTCCAGATTAAGTCCTTGCTCCTATTTTTTATTTTATCCTAATCCAGTCTTAAGAAACTGAATCCCATTGATTGAATTTAATCAGTACCAAGAACTCCCTCTTGTTTATAATTCAAGGGATCCTTAGAATTTAGAGATTTATAGAGAACTAATAACCAGATAACCAGAGCCCCCTCATTTAAAGGATAGAGAATAATAGATAGGGAATATGGAAGCTTTGTTTCGCATTTCAATTCAAAATCCATCATTGAAAATTCAATTGGATATGGGACGTAAGGTTTTTTTTTCTAAGTAACTAACACTTCCTTCAATATTAATATTGAAAGGACCAAGCATATGATGAAAAGCCCGCCCAACCTTTTTAAAATTTTTTAAATGAAAACTCTCCTCGTAATCTATGTTCCCATCTTACCTGGATTACAAATAACTTAAGTTACATCCGCGTGTCATTTAAACTAGATTCTGGTTTGTGAAAAAAAAAAAAAAGATATGATTCAGAGAAGAGTTATTAAAAATCAGAAACAAGAATCACATTCGATCCAATATTAGACCTTTAAACAGAAAGTTTTTCAAAAACGGAATCTTTATTCGGATAGAATGGATATGCTCTGGGACGGAAGGATTCGAACCTCCGAATAGCGGGATCAAAACCCGTTGCCTTACCACTTGGCTACGCCCCATTTTGAGTTCTATTCGACACTAATAAAGACTAATATTGGTATTGATTGTTCGTCAATTCCAATCCAAATATATATAAGAAAATTTTATTTTTGCTAGGATTTTGACACGTATAGATAGAAAATGAAACTGAATTTATTGATCATTACATATAATTCAATTAAGATATTGTATGAAAGTATGATTTCTTCTATTCTCCTTCGAGAAATGGAGGATTTTTGATTGGGTGAGTTCAAAGAAAAAGAAGGATTTTTGGGTCTACCTTACTTTATTTTTCTTTATATCAATAACTCAATAAAAATGCAATTATCTCCAAGAACAAAATGTCTGTTATGCTTAATATCTTTAGTTTGATCTGTATCTGTCTTAATTCTGCCCTTTATTCGAGTAGTTTTTTTGTCGCCAAATTGCCCGAGGCCTATGCTTTTTTGAATCCAATCGTGAATGTTATGCCAGTCATACCTCTATTCTTCTTTCTCTTAGCCTTTGTTTGGCAAGCTGCTGTAAGTTTTCGATGAGGTCTTTAATACTATCCTATATCCTATAAAATTCATGATTTATTCGAGGAAAAAAAAATGCTAACAATTGATAAGATCAGATAAGTCTTACAATATAAACCCTCGATTCAAACATTGAAATTCTTGGAGAGCTGCGATAAATCTGGATCATCCCATTTCCCCATTATGACCTTTTTCCAGTGAAAGGCCCTATAGGGTTCCCCACAATAAAAAATTCGGGGTCTGAAAGCAAATTTTGGTAATAAAAGACTCTATATTACAAACGACTTTGAATTTCTGAACATTCTTTTCTATTTGTAGAAAGTACTTCATTTCTTGGTGTTAAAATAAGATATGTGGTACCAAAATAGAGGATCTATTCTCTTTTTTTTTCCAAAAAATGATTTGGAGATTGTGTAATGCTTACTCTCAAACTCTTTGTTTACACAGTAGTGATATTCTTTGTTTCTCTCTTCATCTTTGGATTCCTATCTAATGATCCGGGACGTAATCCTGGACGTGAAGAATAAAATAAAAAGAGGCTTTTTCATTTTCTTTACTTGATTTTTCAAATTTCTTAGGATTTTTTCTATTACACGTTTAACTAAGGGAAGAGTTTGGAAAATTGGAAAGATAAAACAAATATAAAGTCATCGACGGAAAGAGAGGGATTCGAACCCTCGGTACGAATAACTCGTACAACGGATTAGCAATCCGACGCTTTAGTCCACTCAGCCATCTCTCCCAATTGAAAAAAAAAAAGAGAATTCATTACTATGTTACATTACATATAATGTATAAAATAAGGTACATTACACATAAAGTAGGAAAATTCTTTCTTTCTCTCTCTTTTTCTCTCCCTTTATCTTTATTATATAGATATAGACAACTTTATCAGTAATTCCATGAAGTAAGGACTTGAAAAACAAATCAAAATAAAGAAGACCCCCTTACTTTGATTTTGTCCGAAAGAGTTTATTCCCATGGCCTGGCCTGGTCAGTACCTAGCCGGGCCCTTTTTTGTTTCAACAAATTATAGCATAGATAAAACCTGTTTTTTTGTTATTTAAATGAAACCTCTTTTCCTAATCTTATTAAGTCCCCCCACAAAAAACGTCAACACTCTTATTTTCATGATTCTTTTACGATCCTATCTTAATTACGTTCAATTCCCTTGTTCGACAAAAAGCCCATTTGCATACAATAATCGTATTGTAGCGGGTATAGTTTAGTGGTAAAAGTGTGATTCGTTCTATTAACCCCCTTAATAGTTAAGGGGTCCTTTGGTTTGATTCATATTCCAACCAAAAACTTTATTTCTTAAAAGGATTTAATCCTTTACCTCTCAATAAAAGATTCGAGGAAAAATCTAAATTCTCGTAATTTGTATCCAAGGATCAATTTGAAATTGAAAAATTGGATTATTAAATTTCGAAACATAATTTTTGAATTGGATCAATACTTCCAATTGAATGAGTATAAGGAAAGGGTCCATGGATGAAGAGATTTCTAATCGTAACTAAATCTTCCATTTTTTCTTTACAAATAAAAAATGGAAGCAAAATCGCTATTAAACGATGACTTTGGTTTACTAGAGACATCGACATATTGTTTTAGCTCGTTGGAAACAAAATCCTTTTCCTCAAGATTCTTTCAAATAGCAATAGAGAACGAAGTAACTAGAAAGATTGTTATAATCCCCTTCTTCTAGAGGGATCATCTAGAAAGCAAATCGTTTTGAATGTATTCAGACAAAAAGCTGACATAGATGTTATGGGTCCATTTTTTTTTTTTATTATTTAGTTCGTTCACATCTTAGATCTGGACATCTTCCATAAAGGAGCCGAATGAAACCAAAGTTTCATGTTCGGTTTTGAATTAGAGACGTTAAAAATACTGAATCGACGTCGACTAGAACCCCTAGCCTTCCAAGCTAACGATGCGGGTTCGATTCCCGCTACCCGCTCTCTATCCCTCCTTTAA